AATACCGATAAATGGTATTTTTCGGAAAAATAGTATTCTTGCTTATTTTGATGATCTTCAATACAGAAGAAAGGGTTCAGGAATTACTAAATATGGGGCTATAGGCTTGCATTCAATCCTCAAAAAAGAGGATTTAATTGAGTATGGAGGAGTCAAAGAATTTAAGCCAAAATACCAAACGAAAGTAGATCAATTTTTTTTCATTCCCGAGGAGGTGCATATTTTACCTGAATCTTTTTCCATAATGGTACGAAACAATAGTATTATTGGAGTAGATACACGAATCACTTTAAATACAAGAAGCCGAGTAGGCGGATTGGTCCGAGTGGAGAAAAAAAACAAAAGGATTGAACTTAAAATCTTTTCTGGAGATATCCATTTTCCTGTAGAGATGGATAAGATATTCCGACATAGTGGCATCTTGATACCACCGGGAAGGGTAAAAAAAGAATTTAAGGAATCAAAAAAATGGAAAAATTGGATCTATGTCCAATCGATCACACCTACCAAGAAAAAATATTTTGTTTTGGTTCGGCCTGTAATCATATATGAAATAGCGGACGGTATAAATTTAGAAACACTTTTTCCCCAGGATCCGTTGCAGGAAAAAGAGAATTTAGAACTTAGAGTTGTAAATTATATTCTTTATGGAAATGGCAAACCCATTTTGGGAATTTCCGGAACCTGTATTCAATTAGTTCGGACTTGTTTAGTGTTGAACTGGGACCAAGGCAACAAAAGTTCTTCTAGCGAAGAAACCCACGCTTCCTTTGTTGAAGTAAGTACAAGAGATCTGATTCGAGATTTCCTAAGAATCAACTTAGTGAAATCCCATATTTCGTATATCAGAAAAAGAAATGATCCGTTAGGGTCCGTATTGATCTCTGATAATAGGTCAGATCGTACCAATCCATTTTATTCTATTTATTCCAAGGAAAAGATTCGACAATTACTTAAAGAAAATCAAGGAACTATTCATACGTTGTTGAATAGAAGTAAGGAATCTCAATCTTTAATAATTTTGTCATCATCTAATTGTTTTGAAATGGGTCCATTCAACGATGTAAAACATTACAATGTGATAAAAGAATCAATTAAAAGAGATCCTCTAATTCCAATTAGGAATTCCTTAGGCCCTTTAGGAACAGCCTGTCAAGTTGCAAATTTTTATTACATTTTAAAAACTCATAATCAGATCTCGGTAACTAAAAATTTGCAACTTGAAAATTTAAAACAGACCTTTCAAGTACTTAAATATTATTTAATGGACGAAAACGGGAGAATTTATAATTCCGATCCATGCAGTAACATCCTTTTTAATCCATTCAACTTGAATTGGCATTTTCTCCATCATAATTATTGTGAAAAAAAATCCACAATAATTAGCCTTGGGCAGTTTTTTTTCGAAAATGTATGTATAACCAAACATGGACCACACCTAAAATCAGGTCAAGTTATAATTGTTCAAATTGACTCTGTAGTAATAAGATCGGCGAAGTCTTATTTGGCCACTCCAGGAGCAACTGTTCATGGACATTATGGCGAAATACTCTCCGAAGGAGATACATTAGTTACATTTATATATGAAAAATCGAGATCGGGTGATATAACGCAGGGTCTTCCAAAAGTGGAACAAGTGTTAGAAGTGCGTTCAATTGATTCAATATCAATGAACCTAGAAAAGAGAGTTGAGGGTTGGAACGAACGTATAACAAGAATTCTTGGAATTCCCTGGGGATTCTTGATTGGTGCTGAGCTAACTATAGTGCAAAGTCGTATCTCTTTAGTTAATAAGATCCAAAAGGTTTATCGATCCCAGGGTGTGCAGATCCATAATAGACATATAGAAATTATTGTGCGTCAAATAACATCAAAAGTGTTGGTTTCAGAAGATGGAATGTCTAATGTTTTTTTACCCGGAGAACTAATTGGATTGTTTCGAGCGGAACGAACGGGGCGTGCTTTGAAAGAAGCGATTTGTTACCAAGCTATATTATTGGGAATAACGAAAGCATCTCTAAATACTCAAAGTTTCATATCCGAAGCGAGTTTTCAAGAAACTGCTCGAGTTTTAGCAAAAGCCGCTCTACGCGGTCGTATCGATTGGTTGAAGGGTCTGAAAGAGAATGTTGTTCTAGGGGGGATGATACCCGTTGGTACCGGATTCAAAGGATTAGTGCACCGTTCAAAGCAGCATAATAACATTCCTTTGGAAACCAAAAAGAAGAATTTATTTGAGTGCGAAATGAGAGATATTTTGTTCCACCACAAAGAATTATTTGATTTTTGCATTTCAACCAATATACATGATACATCAGAACACTTATTTCTAGGATTTAATGATTCTTAAGAGCGGATTCATCCCCTTTTTTTCTATTTGTGTTGCAGTCATTTGATTTGGTAATAGTACTAAAGATAATAACGAATAGAAAAAATCGAAAAAATAAATAAAAAAATGACCGGCTTGGATCGTGTATCAACGGCCAATCTACGTTAGAAG